TTATAAACACTCTTTCCAGTTACTTCGTTCTCTATTCCTATTTGAATGAATCCTGAGGAAAAGAATTATCTTTCCACCGAGCTAAACAATATATCGATGTCTCTAGTAAACCAAAGCCATCGTTTAATAGCTATTTTGCTTCAATCTCCCCTATCCAAACGAATAAAAAATGAAAGATTTAGTTACGATTAGAAAAAAAGAAATAAACTTTCTTCATCCATAGATCCCTTTACTCATTCAATTGGAAGTATTGATCCAATAAAAAAAAAATTATGTTTTGTACTTTCATAATCCAATTTTTCAATTTGTAATTGATCCTTGTATCAAATATAAAAAGCACGAGAATGTATATTCTTCCTCGAATCCGTTATTGAGAGGTAAAGAATTAAATTCTTTTAAGAAATAAAGTTTTTTATCGGAATATGAAGAAAACCGAAGGACCCCTTAACTATGTAAGAGGTTAATAGAACGAATCACACTTTTACCACTAAACTATACCCGCTACAATTCGATTATTGTATATAAACGGATCTTTTGTCGAATCGGACGTAATTAATACAGGAGCAGATAAGAATTATGAAAAACGGAGTGTGGAAGAATCCAGAGTTTTAATCTTATTATTCTTTTTTTCCAGTGTTTTTTTTTTATTCTAGTCCAGTAAATAAAAAATACTAAGAAATAATCCAAAATAATAAAATAAATGATACTTGAATTCTATATCATAGAAATAATCCTTCTTCTGTCTTCTGATTGTTCTTGCTTCAATAACATTCTATTTTCAATTCAGCTAATTATCTATGATTCAATGTAACAAAAAAGGGCCCGGCTAGGTACTGACCTGGCCAGGCCATGGGAATAAAAAAAATCCCTTATCGGACAAAATCAACGAGGTAGGCTTTTTTTTTTTATCAGAAATATTTCTTTCGAGCCCGTACTTTAGAGTTGGAATTCCTGATAAAAGTGATCTATATTATATATAAATTATAACATAGAATTCTAAAGAATTCTAAATTTATTAGAATGAATATCTCTATTTACTATTTAATTTAATTCTAATAAACTCTCTTTTTTTTGAAGATATATTATAAATTATAATAAGGATAAAGAGATCTTACTTTTACTTTATGTGTAATGTAACATAGTAATTATCCTTTTTCAATTGGGAGAGATGGCTGAGTGGACTAAAGCGTCGGATTGCTAATCCGTTGTACGAGTTATTCGTACCGAGGGTTCGAATCCCTCTCTTTCCGTTTCCCTTCATCGTTTGCTATTTTAGTTATCTTTCGAATTGATTGAACCTTTAATTTCTTTTTTCCAATTTTAAGTTTTAAGTGTGGAATAGAACAAAACCCAAGAAAAAATAAATAAAGTAAGGAAAAGCATTATTTGATCCTAATCCTAGTTTTATTCTTCACGTCCAGGATTACGTCCTGGATCATTAGATAAGAATCCAAAGATGAAGAGAGAAACAAAGAATATCACTACTGTGTAAACGAAGAGTTTGAGAGTAAGCATTACACAATCTCCAAGATCATTTTTTTGGAAAATAAGAGAATAGATTCTCCATTTTTATACCACATATCCTATTTTGACACCACGAAACTAAGTGTTTTTTAGCAATACTTTTTCATTAGCAAAATTCAAAGTTTCTTTAATACCCACAATATAGAATTGTGGGGTACCCTACCCTATATAGGGTCTTTCACGAGAAAAGAAAAAGGTCAGAATGAGGAAATGGCGTGATTCAGATTTATTGCGGCGATCCAAGAATTAAATTAAAATGTTTGAACCAAAGGTTCAGACTGTAAGATTTATCTGATTTTATCAATTGCTATAATTTGTTTTCTTGAATAAATCATGAATTTTTTTAGGACAGTATTAAAAATTTCATCGAAAACTTACAGCAGCTTGCCAAACAAAGGCTAAGAGAAAAAACAGCAAAGGTATGACTGGCATAAAATCGACAATTGGATTTAAAAAAGCGTAGGCCTCGGGTAATTTGGCAAAGAAAAAACTACTCGAATAAAGGGCCGAATTAAGACAGATACCGATCAAACTTAAAATATTAAGCATAACAAAGATTTTTTTCTTGGAGATAATGAGATAATTGTATTTTGATTGAGTTATTGATATCTTATTGATATAAGGCAAAAAATAATGACGAAAGTAAAGTAGACCAAAAAATCCTTTGAACTCACTCACCCAATCCAAAATCCTTCAATTCTCAAAAGAGGATATAAGAAATCATACTTTTATACAATATCTTATATCTTAATTAAATTCTCTTATATCTTAATTAAATTCTATATAATGATCAATCAATTCCAGTTTAATTCTATATCTACACGTGGTAAAATCCTATCAACAATATATTAGATAGATATGTATTTGCACTGGAATTCTGGAATTGACGAATAACCAAGACTCGTATTAGTGTTTATTAGTGCATAATAGAAATCTAAATGGGGCGTGGCCAAGTGGTAAGGCAACGGGTTTTGGTCCCGCTATTCGGAGGTTCGAATCCTTCCGTCCCAGAGCACCCGGAAAACAATTGCTTTTTTGAGCAAGACTCTGTTTAAGAGTGGAGTAGTGGATAGAATATGATTCTTGTTTCTTATTTTGACTGTTCTTATTTTTACTGATTGTTCTCTGAATCATATTTTTTTGCAAACTCAATTGTGTTCCAATGATACAGAGATGTAACTTAATCTAGTATCTAGTTGTGATCCAGGTCAGATGGGAACATAGATCCACACCTGTTTGACTAAAAAAATAGTAGGACGGCGTATCATTATCATTGTATGCCCATACCTCTCCTATTCATATTGAATGCAGTTAATTACTCAGAAATTAGGTACCATACAAATATTTTTTTATTTTGATGGTCCTTGACCTACGAAGGAACAACCCCTAATATTCCCTATCTTTTATTCCCTCTCCCTAAAACTTAAATGATGTAGCCAAATTATGGATTCTCTTTGTCTTTGGATTTTAAAATAGGAGAGTAGTTTCTTGGTACTAATTTGAATTAAATATTAAATCAAGGGGATTAAGCCATTGAGTGTTGGGGTAAAATAAAAAATAGGAATAACGCCTTAATATCAATCATATGGACCCTTTTTTTTTATGGTTGATCATCCCCATCATTCCCCCGGGGGGTTCGATAGAACTTAATCGGTACCCGTTTTTATATATTTATCTGGCTGAATCTCATTAACAAACGATCAAGTAAATTACAAAATTACATATGTAACAGATCCATATTTTTGTGAAACGTGTTTTTAGGCATTTTTGTGTTTGGATCGACTAAAAATAGTTCTAAATCGTTGTAACATTTGAGTCGAGAGGTCGTTCATACATTCTATTAAATTTTATTTATTTTCTGGAAAGGTTACAAAAGTTACAGAAAACTTTACATATGGTATGTATTATTATCATTCTATTTCAGTAACAACGGTGGTTTTATTTTATTTTTTGTCAAAAAGATTTGTGATCCCTTAAATTTGACTAGTCAATTATAGAATATCCAGAATTTAATTACTTCCAGTGACAATTGTAGTGACAATTGTTCAGTTTATCTGATAAAGATAAATATGGGATTAATAAATTATTGCTGAGACGTTTTCAGAAAATAACTACCCATCCATATACAAGGACAAAAGTAAAGTATAGATTCTTATTTACCGATCGAACCAATGACTATTCATGATTCCATAATTGAATCAATTACATACTGGTTCCAAACTATGAGGAATGTTATGGTAAAACTTCGTTTGAAACGATGTGGTAGAAAGCAACGTGCGACTTGAAGGACATGATCAGCTGTGGATGTAAGAATCCACCATTTTATTAAGAATAAAAGTGCTCTTGGCTCGACATCCTTTGTTCTGTTCGACTCGAACCCACCCTTTTTTTTCTTGGGTTGTAATGTAAAAGGTAACATAGTATATGATATGATGGAGCTCGAGTAGAAAGTATGGATTCATTTCTCAAGGTCAAGGGTCTAGGGTTAGTGTCAATGAATAAGTTTGAACAACTTCGTAAGTATAGCTTCGATATAGAAATCGAACGGATTCAATTCGAGAAAGTTTCAAATCCGAAAGGGAAATTTGTTGGACTTGGTAAAACTTTTTCAATCAAAAGTGTAACACACGCGAATGAACCGTTCTGATGATTCTTTGATAGAAAGAAATCACAAAAAAAGGTATGTTGCTGCCATTTTGAAAGGATTAAGGATCACCGAAGTAATGTCTAAACCCAATGATTCAAATAAAAGATACAGGATCCTGGAACAAGTAAACACCTTTTTTCATTGTCTCAACAACTAAATCTGAAGAATAAAAAAAACAGATTCTAAACGAGATAAGAAAGGGACTAGAGACCACTCAAAAAAGGAAATGGAATGGCTTAAGGATTTTCTTTGAGCTATTTGAGAGTTATCCCACTTGAGTTATGAGTACAATTTTTTGCTTTCCTAAACGAAAAAAAAAAGACTTTAATCATTGATTTGATGATTTTATGGATCTATTTGCCGTTATAATTCTATATATAGACATAACTTCAAATCCTTTTTTCTCGAGCCGTACGAGGATAAAACTTCTTATACGTTTCTAGGGGGGGTATTTTCATCTATCCCAATGGGCGGTCTATCGAATCATTGCAATTGATGTTCGATCCCGAAGAGAAGGGCGAGATCTTCGGAAAGTTGGTTTTTATGATCCGATAAAGAATCAAACTTATTCAAATGTTCCTGCTATTCTCGATTTTCTTGAAAAAGGGGCTCAACCTACAGGAACTGTTCATGATATTTCAAAGAAGGCAGAGGTTTTTAAGGAACTTCGCTTTAATCAAACGAAATTCAAGTAATTAAATACAAACAAATAGTATAACTTTTTCTTGGCTATTCCTCCTTCTGTTATTGTTCCCGTAGAATCCTACGTTCTATATGTTATATAACCACAAAAAAAGAAGATGGATATTCAAAAAATCAAGTGAGAAGA